TCCTTTTTTGTTTTTCTTTAGATTAGTGAATCCATTTTGAAAGGTAAAAGAGGGTAGAGTAAACCTGTTTTTATTTTCCTCGAAACGAATGCCCCCTTCCTCCGCATGTAGAAAAGGAATAAATAAATCAATCAAATTACGAGAAGCTTCATAAAGTGCTTCCCGAGGAGTTAAGCTTCCATTAGTCCATATTTCTAGAAAAAGTATTTCTTGTTTTTCATTACCATTCCCATAAGAATGAATACTATGATTCGCATTTCGAATAGGCATGGATACAGCATCTATAGGATAACTTCCATCTTGAGAGTTATTTGTGGGGTTTGTACGATATCCGCGATCTCTCTTGATTTGTAATCCAATACACAAATCAATCGGTTCCGTCAGGTTAGCTATATGCTGTGTTGTGTCAACTATTTCTACAGAAGGTGGTGAGATGATATCTTGAGCGGTTACGTATCTAGGACCCCTGACGAAAATGGATGCGTTTCTAACTCCATACAGATTACTTCTCAATACAATTTCTTTCAAATTTATTAAAATTTCATGTACTGATTCTTCAATACCCACTATTGTAGAATATTCATGCGGCACCTTCCCAGACTTTGCACGTGTGATACATGTTCCTTCTATTTCCCCAAGTAAAGCCCTTCGCATGGCAATACCTATTGTATCGGCTTGACCTTTCATAAGTGGGGACAGAATGAAACGACCATAATAAAGACGCTTACTGTCTACTCTTGATTCAACACATTTCCACTGTAGTGTTCGAGTGGATCCTGTTACTTCCTCTCGAACCATACTAATATTATTATTTGATCAGATCATTGAATCATTTATTTCTCTTGAAATACGTTTAATTCTTATTTCTACACACGTCTTTTTTTAGGAGGTCGACATCCATTATGCGGCATAGGTGTTACATCACGCACGAAACTTAATAGTATACCACTTCTACGAATGGCTCGTAATGCTGCATCTCTTCCGAGACCAGGACCTTTTATCATAATTTCGGCTCGTTGCATACCCTGATCAACCACAGTACGAATGGCATTTACAGCAGCGGCTTGAGCTGCATAGGGTGTCCCTCTTCTTGTGCCTTTGAATCCAGAAGTACCGGCGGAGGACCAAGAAACCACGCGGCCTCGTACATCTGTAACAGTTACAATGGTATTGTTGAAACTAGCTTGAACATGAATAACTCCTTTTGGTATTCTACGTCCATTCTTACGCGAACCAATACGTCCATTCCTACGTGAACCCATTTTTGGTATAAGTTTTGCCATATTTTATCATCTCATAAATATGAATCAGAAATATACAGAAAGATACGGAGATATCCATTTTATGTTAAAACAAATCCTTTCTTTTATTTTTGTAGGGACCCCCTTAGAAAGTTTTTTTTAGAAAGATTATCCTTGTCTCTGTTTATGTCTCGGATTGGAACAAATCACTATAATTCGCCCGCGCCTACGGATCAGTCGACATTTTTCACAAATTTTACGAACGGAAGCCCTTATTTTCATATATCTCACCTCACTCCTTATCTTAATTTGAATCTATTCTTTGGAAGAAAAGAAGTCTCTTGTATTTTTTAACTTTGAATTGTATCCCTATGAAAGGAATTTTTTCAAAAATCATCTAATCGTTCGAATCTTTGCTGCGAAGTCTATAAATTATACGTCCCCTGGTTGAATCATACCGACTTATTTCAATTTTGACTCTATCCCCTGGCAGTATCCGTATAAAACTGCGCCGGATCCTACCTGAAATATAACCTAAAATTAGATCTTCATTATCTAAACGGACCCGGAACATACCGTTGGGAAGTGATTCAGTAATTAAACCTTCGTGAATCAATTTTTGTTCTTTCATTCCAGGTAAACCTCCCTTGAAGTATCAACTAATGGAGGAAGAGTTATATAACTCACCTTTCCTCTCTATTTCACAAACAAATAGGAAGTTAGAGATAAAATTAGGATACCAGAGTAGGATCACCATATATAACACAAAATTTCTCCTCCAATTCTTTCTAGTCGAGCTTCTCGATCTGTCATTATGCCTCGAGAAGTAGAAAGAATTACAATCCCCATTCCGCCTAAAATCTTAGGAATTTGTTGATAGTTGGAATAGATTCGTAGACCCGGTCGACTGATACGTTTTAAAATAGTTCTATATATTCCTTTCCTAGTTCTTCTATGTCTCAAGGTTGAAACCAAGAAATATTTGTTACTTTCCTGATGTTTTCTAACATTTTCAATAAACCCTTCTCGTAGGAGTATTTTAACAATGTTTTCAGTTATATTAGTAGATGCTATTCTAACTGTTCCGTTTTTACCCATGTCAGCATTTCTTATCGAAGTTATTATATCAGCAATAGCGTCTCTACCCATGACGAATTTTTATTCTTGTTACTTCCTAATTTTGATATAATCAACATGTTTTTTTGCTTGAATTATTCCATTTTTCAAAGTATATGCGTGAGACACAATCTACTAATTTG